AAAGAACACAAATCTGACATGTCATGATACATATAGTAGTGGGGGCTTATGGGACAAAAAATAAATCCGCTCGGTTTCCGACTTGGTACAACACAAAGTCATCATTCTCTTTGGTTTGCACAGCCAAAAAATTATTCTGAAGGTCTACAAGAAGATCAAAAAATAAGAGACTGTATTAAAAATTATGTACAAAAAAATAGGAGAATATCCTCCGGTGTTGAGGGAATTGCACGGATAGAGATTCAAAAAAGAATCGATCTAATTCAGGTCATAATCTATATAGGATTTCCAAAATTATTAATTGAAAATCGACCGAGAAGAATCGAAGAATTACAACTGAATGTACAAAAAGAACTTAATTGTGTGAATCGAAAACTAAACATTGCTATTACAAGAATTTCAAATCCCTATGGACACCCTAATATTCTTGCAGAATTTATAGCGGCACAATTACAGAATAGAGTTTCTTTTCGCAAAGCAATGAAAAAAGCTATTGAATTAACGGAACAGGCGGATCCAAAAGGAATTCAAGTACAAATTGCAGGGCGTATCGACGGAAAAGAAATTGCACGCGTCGAATGGATCAGAGAAGGTAGGGTTCCTCTACAAACCATTGGAGCTAAAATTGATTATTGTTCCTATACAGTTCGAACTATATACGGGGTATTAGGAATCAAGATTTGGATATTTGTAGCCGCAGAATAATAAGACTTTATGTATCTTTACATTCTATCCAGCGATGGAAATAGACCAAAAAAGACCAAACTCTTTCATTTTTTTGATGTTCAATCAAAACAAAAATGAGCAATTCTAAATTCTATAGGGTTGAATAAAAAATCGATTAATCGTTTTATATAATTGCTATGCTTAGTGTGTGACTCGTTGGTTTTTTTAGTTTTAGTACTAGGATTCAAAAAAAAGGAACGAGCCATAGTATGAACGTATGAACTAATAACTTATAACACTAATAACCAACTCATTGCTTCGCATTATCTGGATACAAAGAAGCAGTCAAGATATAATATTGGTTATATCTTTGTAGCAACTGAAATCCTTTTTTGCATAAACTTTGCATAAACATAAAAAAACCAATCTGATTTTGAGTTCTGAAGTTATAAGTTGTGAAGCCAAATAGAAAAGTATGCGGATAAGGGATAAATGGAAGGATGAGAGAAAGAGAGAAGAGAGAAAGAAAATATCACTGATATATAATTCCAATATGTAAGGTCTATGAGTCATCTCATAAAACAAAAGCAATGTAATAAGCATTAATAATGATTCATCCATAATTAGATGAATCCGCTCATAGAACAAAAAAAATCAAGAGCCTCGAGCCAATAAAGACTGAGAAAATTGACTTAAGAACAAATTTCATTAAGGACTCCGTTGGAGAATTAAGACCTAACCATTAATCAAGAAGCAATGGGAACGATGGAACCCGTGAATGCAGAAGATTCTATTGAAAATGAATCTTAATAATTCATTGGGCAGGATGGCGGAACGGACCAGGAACCTATTCTTTTATTCGGAGAGGTCGTGGACTAACCTTAGAACTGAAATAGATATTGAAAGAGTAAATATTCGCCCGCGAAAGTTTGACTTTATTGGATTGATAAATTTTGGTCGATCGTATATGAGAAAAGGCAAAACAAAAGAAAGATTCGTTATAACGTTATAAAAAATTATAACGTTATAAAAAAAAACGACATTGACATTATCTATAAGACATTGACATTATCTATAAATAGAATACATGTTTAATTATAGATCTATAATATAGATCTAACTAAACACGATATATAAATTTCGAATAGATTAATTAGATGAAATTTCAAAGAATCCTATGATTCAGTATATTCTTTATTAAATATATGTATATCGGAATAAAATCTTTTTTAGCCGTTTCATTCGCGAGGAGCTGGATGAGAAGAAACTCTCACGTCCAGTTCTGTAGTAGAGATGGAATTGAGAAAGACCCATCAACTATAACCCCAAAAGAACAAGATTCCGTAAACAACATAGAGGAAGAATGAAAGGAATTTCTTATCGAGGTAATCATATTTGTTTCGGTAGATATGCTCTTCAAGCGCTTGAACCCGCTTGGATCACATCTAGACAAATCGAAGCAGGGCGACGCGCAATGACACGAAATGTACGCCGTGGGGGAAAAATATGGGTACGTGTATTTCCAGATAAACCAGTTACAGTAAGACCTACGGAAACTCGTATGGGTTCCGGGAAAGGATCCCCCGAATATTGGGTAGCTGTCGTTAAACCAGGTAGAGTACTTTATGAAATGGGTGGAGTAGCCGAAAATATAGCTCGAAAGGCTATTTCAATAGCGGCGTCCAAAATGCCTATAAGAACTCAATTCATTATTTCTGGATAGGAATGTTGAACCAAAGGAAAGAAGTCTTGGGTATAAAAAAAACAATTGCAGGTTTTCTTTTTTTTTTTTTTACTTCGTCCTTTGCTTTACTTTACATTAAAAAAAACAGATTCAAAAAATGATATGATTCAACCTCAAACCCATTTGAATGTAGCAGACAACAGCGGGGCCCGAGAATTAATGTGTATTCGAATCCTAGGAGCTAGTAATCGCCGATATGCTCATATCGGTGACGTTATTGTTGCTGTGATCAAGGAAGCAGTACCAAATACGCCTCTACAAAAATCCGAAGTGATCAGAGCTGTAATTGTACGTACTTGTAAAGAACTCAAGCGTGACAACGGTATGATAATACGATATGATGACAATGCTGCAGTTGTCATTGATCAAGAAGGAAATCCAAAAGGAACTCGAGTTTTTGGCGCGATCGCACGGGAATTGAGACAGTTAAATTTTACTAAAATAGTTTCATTAGCACCTGAGGTATTATAATACGAAATCGCGATAGAGTGACAGTCTTTAATTAAAATAGATAAATTTAGTAGATTATGTCTCACGCATATACTTTTAATAATTTTCATAAATAAAACGAACATGTTGATTATATAAAAATTTGGAAGTAACAATTATTTGCGTTTATCATGGGTAAGGACACTATTGCTGACATAATAACTTCTATACGAAATGCTGACATGGATAGAAAAGGAACGGTTCGAATAGCGTCTACTAACATCACCGAAAACATTGTTAAAATACTTTTACGAGAGGGTTTTCTCGAAAACGTAAGGAAACTTGTGGAAACCAACAAATCTTTTTTGGTTTTAACCCTACGACATAGAAGGAATAGGAAAAGACCATATAGAACCAGTTTAAATTTAAAACGAATCAGTCGACCTGGTCTCCGAATCTATTCGAACTATCAACGAATTCCGAGAATTTTAGACGGGATGGGGATTGTAATTCTCTCTACTTCTCGGGGTATAATGACAGACCGTGCGGCTCGACTAGAAAGAATTGGCGGAGAAATTTTGTGTTATATATGGTAATCTTTCTGGTACCCGAATTATATCCGGAACTTCCTAATTTGTGAAAAAAAAAAAACGAAAAAAGACAAGTTGTCTAATATCACTCCTCCTACATTAGTTGATACTTCAAGGGGGTTTTTCCTGGAATGAAAGAAGAAAAATGAATGGATTCATGAAGGTTTAATTACTGAAGCACTTCCCAATGGTATGCTCCGGGTTCGTTTATATACTGAAGTCAGATTCGAAGTTATGTTTCAGGAAGGGCTCGACACAGTTTTATACGTGTACTATCTGGAGATAGAGCCAAAAGAGTCAAAATTGAAGTAAGTCGTTATGGTTCAAATGGAGGGCGTATAATTTATAGACTCCACAACAAGGATTCGAATGATTAGGCGGTTTTTCAACATTCCTTTCATGAGGATACAAGTCACCGTTCAAAAATTTCAAGAAACTTATTTTCTTCCAATAAGTAGATTCGCAATTCAGTTAAGGAATAACAACTATGAAAATAAGGGCCTCCGTTCGTAAAATTTGTGAAAAATGTCGACTGATCCGTAGGAGAGGACGCATTATAGTAATTTGTTCCAACCCGAGACATAAACAAAGACAAGGATAATCTTTCGAAAAGGTACTCTCTAAAGGAACCGATGAACAAATCAAAATAAAAGATCTGTTTTGACATGAAATGGATATATCCATATATCTAACTTATATTTATGAAATGATAAAATATGGCAAAATCTATACCAAAAAGTGTTTCACGTAGGACTGGACGGATTGGTTCACGTAAAAGTGCACGTCGAATACCAAAAGGCGTTATTCATGTTCAAGCAAGTTTCAACAACACCATTGTGACTATTACAGATGTACGGGGGCGGGTGATTTCTTGGTCCTCCGCTGGGACTTGTGGATTCAGGGGTACAAGAAGAGGGACACCCTTTGCTGCTCAAACCGCAGCAGGAAATGCTATTCGAGCAGTAGCAGATCAAGGTATGCAACGAGCAGAAGTCATGATAAAAGGTCCGGGTCTCGGAAGAGATGCAGCATTACGAGCTATTCGTAGAAGTGGTATACTTTTAAGTTTCGTACGGGATGTAACCCCTATGCCACATAATGGCTGCAGACCCCCTAAAAAAAGACGGGTGTAGAAATAAACATTGAAGAGATTTCAAGAGAAATAAATGACTCAAAGATCTGATCAAATAATATTACTATGGTTCGAGAGAAAGTAAAAGTATCTACTCGGACACTACAGTGGAAGTGTGTTGAATCAAGAGCAGACAGTAAGCGTCTTTATTATGGACGCTTTGTTCTGTCTCCACTTATGAAAGGTCAAGCCGACACAATAGGCATTGCAATGCGAAGAGCTTTGCTTGGAGAAACAGAAGGAACATGTATTACACGCGCAAAATCTGAGAAAATTCCACATGAATATTCTACCATAGTAGGTATTCAAGAATCAGTACATGAAATTTTAATGAACTTGAAAGAAATTGTATTGAGAAGCAATATATATGGCACTCGTGACGCGCTTATTTGTGTCAAGGGTCCTGGATATGTAACTGCTCAAGATATCCTCTTACCAC